AAAGCTTGAATAAAGGACCAGCGTACTCAGGCCCAAGACGTTGTGTATTGCCGCATATTTTTTTATTTCGAGCCATACAATAAATATAACTAATAACCCTATTGTAGTCCCCAATAGAAGATAATGTCAATTAAATTCCATATAAGACTATATATCTTTGAAAACCCCAATCGAGAAGAGAGTTCAAAATCCGCTATATTAATCACCATCTAAGCAATCTCCCTCTTTTTGCCATTGAATTTCCCAATCAAATTCATCGTAACAAACATAATGATCCGCTATCCCATTGTATTCCATAAGCTCGTAGCATGGGTCCTGATAAACTCCAATCTATTACTTTACTTCTTCTCTACCAATAAGACCCACTCCTTCTACCCGTTTCAAAAAGATAGGATTGCGTGTAAATTGAATTTGATAACTTCGTTCAAATCAACGTGTTTTTAGTCCACGAATACCTAATTGACTGATTAAATCATTGTAACGAAGTATATCTCTTTTGGACAGATAAAAAAGAAGTCGCCTACGTTTACCCACAATTTTCCACAAACCTATTTGGGATGAATAGTCTTTTCTGTGCAGTTGCAAATGCTGGGTAAGTCTTATAATTTGATTCGTTAAGCAACATACCTGATACTCCACAGATCCCTTCTGTTCCTGAGTAACCAGAGATGAATGAATGGGCAATTTTTTTATCATAAAAACGAAAAATCTCCTATTAAATTTTAAAATAAGATAAGATTGATTTTTAGCATGAACAAAAAGAGAACGAGATCGTTCTCTTTTTGTTCATGGTCTATATATTCTGATTCATTCCGCAGGAAAAAATAAACGAGGAATTATACCATCAGTATTTATGAAAAGGAGGCCATTTCCTATTTTATGGCAGATGAGATATCCAGATGGATAAGGTGACGCTATTGTATTGTTGTTGGATCGGATTAGGCACACCAAATGAGGATGGAAACTCTATTGGGCTGGCTGCACCAAAGCCTAATTGGTTCTTTTTTTTTATGAGATCCCCTCGCAGTCCACTCGAACTATGGTATGTAATATTAAATATACACTATATTATTTATTCCTATCCTAAATTACAGCCATCTTACTTATCTTATGCCCGGACTGGCATGGTAAGAGCGTTAAAGAAAGACTACATTTTATTTTTGCTCACAAAAATAAAATGTAGTCTTTCTTTAACGCTCTGTTTTTCGACCCCGTTGTAAAGCAGGAGAATGTTCTACTTTGTTGGGAAAAAAAATGGTATTTTTTTGATTACAGAATGCATCAAAAATATCAGTTTTATCGTGTACTCCGTAATCAAAAAGAACAAATTCTCCCAACTATTCCAATTATCCATTTTTGGATACATACGTACTTTCAAAACAGATCGACTCCTTTTATGTCTATTCCACCAATGTCTATTCATGCAAATAAGATCTTCTACTCGATAACGAGGCCAAAGAAAACGTTTCATTCTTTGTGTTGGATCCATGCCGATATATTGGTTTTTTTCCATGAATTCCTCATCATTCTGTACGTATTCTTTACCATCGGAACATCCTGTACTTTCTTGACCTGGATTGTTTTCAAGATTGAAACGATTAAGAATTCGGAATTCTCTACGACGTCTTGGAAGCAAAATATCTTCAAAAATGAGGGAACTTGAGACTTTTTCATTAAGAATGCGCCGCACAGATCTATCAGAAAGATCTACATATAGTCCTTCCCGAAATTTAGTATTTAATTTCAATACTTTAATGTCTCTTAATACCGGAGAGAGGCAAACAAGAGGGTCTAACCACATATTGAACAACATTTGATCGATTAGGGATCGGTCGTCATAGCACCCTAATAATGCCCAATAGTTAGAGCAATCATGGAAAGAAAGGCAATTCATGACATATCTGTATACATGCTTTTCTTTTATTAGGTGCTCCAGTTCTAGTATTTCTGGATACTTTTTGGAGTAAAATGTATGGAGAAATGTAACGACATCGGTGGCGTCATTTCTGTTACAAATTTTCTGTACTTGACGTATTGCCCTTGTCGAAAGTGGACGTTCTTTATGAACTTTTCGTTTATTTTCATGAACTTTTTCCGCAGTTTCAACTTCATTAGATTCAGATTTATCTTCGGATTTATTAGATTCGGAATAAAGTAAAAAATCTAACGTATTTACGATATACTCATATTGATAAAGAAACCACAATTCTTCCTTCAGCAAGGGGACACTACCATTTCTACTAATATGTTCAGTGTTCATTTTAGCACCAATCCTATTGGCCTGTATCCCTACATTTTTAGTATCCCCTTCTTTAGGTTCCAATTGAAACTTAAGCTCGTTGTATGCCTTTTTATCATTATCATCCCTTTCTTCTTCGTTACGTTGTTTTTTCGGTTGTTTTCCTATTGCTGTTTTCAAATCCGTAAAGACGATTCTTAAAGTGTGAAGTTTGTTCATCTGTATCGTAGGAAATCCATCTAGCTCCGCTACTTCATTCATAATATTGTTTAAATTTTCCCAAAGTGCACTTCTCCAAAAATCCGATTCGGACATACCTTCCCTTTTCGTAGAGATAGAATGAAAAGCATCGATTGCCTCTGCGAGTTTTTTCTTATATGTTGTAATCTCTTTTGTTAGTCTAGCTTTTTCCATCACTTTATTCAAAGGAATGAAGATAGTATGATCTGCTTGACGGAGATAATCCCTTAGAGGTACTTCATAAAAAGCTTTACACTCCGCTTGAATCTCATTTTCTTCTATTGTTGGTTGTTTTAAAACCTGCTCGGCCTCTTCTCTTATCAATTTAGAGATCTCCTCTCTTATCATTTGGATTTTTGTTTCTGGAGTTGCTTCAGTTTCTTCCAGAGTCGTTCTAGTTTCTTCAGGGGTTGCCTCAGTTTTTTCCGGAACCAGCTGTTTCGTTTCTTCCTCTAGGGGCTTTTTAGAAATCTTCTTCTTTTTCACCACCAATTTAAGAGAAACATCTGGTTTTAACCACGGTAATTTCAGATCAGATTTAGCATAAGCTTTCTTCATAAAATTATCCATATGGGGGCTGAGCTTATCCAAAGAAACATTTAGTCGATTTAGATTGTTTCTGATCTCGTTTATCTTATCGTGATCTTTCACCTCCTTATGTCGCTCTTTACATAATTCAAAGTAATAGGAATTGAGCTCAGATAAATATTGATCTACAGGCAAATGCATTTGACAATACTCAATAAGGGGAGTAATATCGGAACGAATAGTTTGAATCACTTCCGAAAGTTCCAGATTTTCCGCGAATATTGGGAAAAACCAATAGGATTTTAAGAATTTGTAACCATCTAAAAATTCAATAAGCAAACTCTCATCTTCTTTTTGATTGATATCCGTTTTACTCTCCTTGGGTTTCAAATTTGATTCGGAAAAGGATTGATCGGTCTCGATTTCATTAATTTGATCGGTTTTAATCTCATGGGCAAAGATATCGACATAATACAAATTTCTTTTTTTTCCAATTACCCCTTTTCCTTTCTTTTCTCCCCTTTGATCCGATTCCTTATCATTCTCATGTTTATCATCACTTTTATTCAATTCTGTTCTATCCAATTTTGCCTTGCCCAATTTTAAATCGCTTTTATCCAATGCAAAGAAATTTGATACGAGACTTTTCCGAGTTTTTTTATTGGTATTAGGATGATCCGGTATGTTTCGTACTGCCATATCTTGTACTAGAGGTCTGTGAATATGCTCTTTCTCGTAACTCAGATAATTAGAGGCTAATAAATCATATCTGTAACGTTTATTCCATTTCTGGAGCATTCCTATAAATGATTCAAATTCGCGCTTACTCCATTGGTGTCTATTTATCCGTTTTTTGGGTGCTATTCTAGACCATATCTGTGAGAATAGAGAACTTTTTGTTTTTGCTACTCTATACCCATAACAAAATTTGAGCCATTGCGTCCACTTATTCGTCCTTAAATCTTGTGGTTGTTTAGATTCTAATATTCCTTGCGTATCTAGTAATTCTTTAATATTCTTTTTAATTAAAGGGGAGGATGTTCTGTATTTTAATAAATCTTTAGCATAGGACTTGTTCGTTGTTCTTATTTGCCACATCTTGTGAAATACATATGCTTGAGAAATTTCAGCGGGACCCGCTTTGAAATCTTGTGTTTTTTCGGTAGTCCATTTTGTATTTGAAATATTATCTATAATTGCTGCGATTTTCCTTTTTGATAGATCGAAAAATTCTAAAATTGAATTGTTCAGATGAATAATGCTTAGTTTGAAATTAATGACGAGAAGTTTTCTTCTAAGATAAAGCTTTTTGAAATAGCGAGAATTTCGATCATTATTGAATCGAACGCCTCTTCTTCGGGCATTTATTTCCCGAATTCTATTTTTGAATTCTGGCTTATTTTTCAATCTGGATCCTATATCATGAGAATATTGATCAATTTCCTTCTTCAATTCGGCGCGAATATCTAAATTCAACAGATATTTTTCTCTAATTTGTTGGATCTCCTCATTTCTTTCTTTAACATTTAGTCGAGTTTCAATTACACTTTTATCCTCAACCCTGGGCTTAGTCTTAATCTGTAATTGAGAAGTAACTCGGTCATTCAGTTCAAGAGATTCTATACTCTTATTACCTGGTTGAAGTTCGGATTCTTTAATCCATTTAATCCTTTTCATCGCTCGTCCTATCAATTTCTTGATACGTTCTATCGCTCGTTCTATTAATTCCTTTAAATATCTTATGAATTTTTTGATACGTTCTATCAATTGCCCTATTAATTCTTTGATATATTCTATCCATGTATCGAGTTTTATTTTTTTTATCCACTCTTTGATATGTCCTATTACTTGCCATATCAAAAAATTCATAAGTCTTATGAATTTTTTGATATGTTCGATTGCTGGTCGTATCAGTTCTTTAATACGCGCTATCAGTTCTTTGATACGAGGTCCCCAGAATCTTCTAATGGGTCCCAAGAAATCTTCCCAAAGGACTTGGAACAGATCCTCTCTTCTCTTGTTTTCAGAATCATGGGCTGCATCAGAGAAGGGTTGTTCAGTTAATACGATGGGGTTCATCGTTAAATAACCAGCATCCCCCCCGGAGTGCTCTTCACGCCAAGGTTTAAAGCGAAAGGGAGATAAAATCTTTATTTGAATTCCAATTTCCCAAAAGTCTTCTGGGTATTGTGTTTCTGAATATTCAACACCGTCATAATCGCAGATGACATACATTTCTTTCGTCCAATCATCCCAATCTTCCTTCCATTCGGGAAATTGAAATAAGAATGTACGCACAATACTCTTCGTTATTACGAACGAAGGTACTAAGATATATTTTCTTATATAAAGAAGAGTTATTAAGCAAAAAGATCTTATCAATTGCATCAACTCCTCATCCATCCAAGTCAATTCCTCAAGTCGATTTTCTTCTGCTCTAGTGAGAAATGATCTATACATTTTTCGAAGACGACGACGAGAAGGCTTTAACCAATTTGCTTTCACATAAAAGTTCGCTTTTCTTTTGCTTTTTCTCTTTATTTCTTCGCTTTTTACTCCCATTTCAGAGTATCTTACGAAGAAAGAGGAACGTACATACAAGTCCATTAACATCCATGTGTTAAGGTTACGTCTTTGAGCACGCATGGAGCCTTTGACCATTTTTCTGTCATCATCCGTTTCCCAAATCCAACTGACTATACGAATATCTTCCCCCTGTGGGTCCAAAACTAATGCGCTCCGAACTTCAGGTGTGCTAACGTCAAGGTCCTTTTCCTTACCAAAATCATCATACGGGCCAGTTAGAAGTTTGGAAGCCCAAAAAGGCACGTCTCTCTTAATCTCCGAAAGTTTAAATTCGTTCAAAAAGATTTTATTGAAAAGGGCATGAATGTTAGGATCTAACGCCCTTTCAACTTTTCTTTCAGAAATTACTGATTTTTCCAACTTTTTCAATCCGACCTTCCTTTTTCGAAATGGATCGAAGAGGGGGAGCCAAAATTTGAAAATAGATTTCACTTTTTTATTTTCTGGAAAGAATAACATATGAGCAGAGATCCCTTTTTCCAAATCCTCCTTTTCTTGATCAGAGATCTGTTCGTTCTTTTCTGATTCCTCCAAGAACGATAACTTCTTATCAACTAAGAAAAAGAACTTATCCATCAAGTGCCCAAGGGCATTCTTCCCGGAAAGGGACCCCTCTTTGAGGTTATCGATTAAATTTCTGTCAGTAATATTAGAATTTTTTTTTTCGTTTTTCTTAATGAATAACGAGAACTCAAAAATTAATTCATCCATTATTTGAATGATATCCTCGTCCTCTCTTTGAGCATAGATTTGTGCTTCTTCTGGAGTATTTGATATCCGCTCGTTCTTCCCATGTTTCTCCAAGAATGGTAACTTCTTCTCATCAAAGAATAAGCACAACTTCTTACTGAACCGAATAAGTTTCTTCAATTTATTCATGACAGTCTTAACAAGAAATCTTATTTCTTTTGCTTTCAGAAGTTTTGTTCTTGTTTCTTCAAGTGTCTTATTTTTCTTGATTAATTCTAGTATACTCTGGATTTCCTCAATAGTCAGCGTTGTCTTTTTTTCTTCTTCTGGAGTACTCGGCTGTTCCCGAAGCCGTTCAGATAGCTCTTGAACCAATATATCCTCATCAGAGATCTTCTTAGATAAGGGAATCCATGCGGATCTCGAATGCTCCATTATTCCCCGAAAGGGCCCACTCAGGAAAGGATCTTCTATTTCGGGAAGGCACGTTCCACTTTCCGTGGAGAATTTCACTCTTTTCTCTACTACATCTAGAATAGGAGATCCTTTGCTTAGAGCCTTAACTCGGTCTTCAAGCTCACGGCCTAAGTAATCCCTTCTATTTGCTTTTGCCACATTCCATTTATCAACTCTATCTTCATTGGGACAATTCATTTCTGATCCTGAATGCCCCAGAAAGAACGCCATTTTTTGGCGGATCATTTTTGCGGAAAAACGAGCACTTGGTGGGTATGTGAAACAAAGCCGCCTTCTTCCATCGCTGATGCAAGTATCAAAGAAATAGTCGGAGACTTCTGTCTTGAGAAGACCAAGAAAATGTCCCTGAACAATATTTTCAGGCTCCACTTCGATATATCGTAATGGCCAATTCCATCTGCGATAATCATAAAATATATTGGGCCACGTTTTTCCAACCCATGGCGATATGAGACACTCAACAGGGTACGGTTTTGGTTCCTTGGTGGTGTTGCTGCCCTCCTGGACTTCGTCGTCTTCGGTGTCCTTGATTGCGGTAGCATTGTCAATTTGGACGAGAATAGGGGGTTCCTTTTTCTTAAACATTCTTTTGTCACCAGATTTCGTCGACAATCTTACTCTTGTCTTCTTTCCTTTTTCTTTCTCCCTCAATTCTTGAATTGATTCTTGAACCGTATAAAAAGGTTCTACCAGTACTTCTTCTCCAAAAAGTTGTTCGTTGAATCTCTTAGTAAAGGGAGGGGTTGTAGTGTTTCCGCCGAAGCAGAATAGGAAAAAGTACGCAAAGAAAAGAATTCTGAAAGTTTCCCTTATGTATCGTTTTGATCTGCTATATCTGCTTCCAAATAATGCAGAATCGTATTCTATTCGCAAACAAAAAAATGTTGCCAACTTCAGGAATAAAATCTGCCCACTTAACCAACCCAGGAAAACACTTATAACAAAAACTAAATTTTCGGTGTATCGAAACAAGAAGAGATTAATTAATCTCGGAAAAGCTGAGTCTGAAAAAAATAGGAGGGGGTTCATTAATTGAAGAACTATTCCCATTAGTAATAAATATATACGGCTAGAGGATATATCGTTAATAAATCTATATAAGATCCCAAATACAATGGGTAGAGCGAGAAAAAGCATCGCGTGAGGTTTGAAAAACGCCCCAGAAATAGGAGCGCAATAAATCGATAAAAATACTATCGCCTGCGCGAGAAGAGAACCACTGAAAATTACTTGGCTTTCGCTTACGCGAAAGCGTTTTTCTGGCCCAATATATTTCTTTCGTAATTCGCTTCTTTTTCTTGCATCGTGTTCCAAAATAAAGGATCTCGTGAAATATATGTGAGGGAGACTCAGCGGTAATGTAGAAAGAAATCCGTAAAACAACCCGAACAACAAAATAAAGTTATATGCTCGTAACCAACCAGACATAAACATTACAAAAGTACGAGGCATTTTATTTGGTTCCATAGTTAGTTTAGTTATTATTTTTTGTTTGCTTTAAAAGCCAAATCTGAATTTTGTTTTTTTTATTTGTTTTTGTTTTTTTTAGTTATAAAAAAATGGACAGGCACCCGTGTGCTACTAGTAGTATACTATACTACTAGTAGCACACGGGTGCCTTACTTATCTAAAGTAAAAAAAAAGTACGGATCTAGTCTAGTTCTTTATTACCTATCTAATTCTTTATTACCTATCCAATTCTATTTTATATAGATAGAATAGAATTGATGTTGAACGTTGAACTAATTATAACAAATGGCTTGGATTGGAAAGGAAACTGTTTTGTTTTGTGTATTATATGATATGATATGCATGTACATTTTATCCAAATAGAGATCGATTGTCAACTCCAAATTATGTATACGTATCATGTCTATTCTATTATAGAATTGTTATAGTTTCTATTGAACTAGTTATAAAAAATAAAAAACTAACTATTTATATTATACCCATTATAGGTTAGGTATAGTATAACTAATACTTTTTTATTTTTTACATGTTCATGTTATTGATTTTTAGCCAAAACAGCATCCATGGCTGAATGGTAAAAGCACCCAACTCATAATTGGGAAGTCGCGGGTTCAATTCCTGCTGGATGCACTTCTTTCTTCGAATATTCCGTGATCTGTCAAGCTATGGAAACATAGAAAGTATTCTTTCTTCTATCTCCCATAGAAATCAATATTAATTACCGTTCACATTCATGACATTTAATTTATTCAACATAACACAATTAATCCCTCATACATAATCATTCAATTGAGCAGAAAGATCCCCTTCCTCTAATTCTGCCATTGCATAGCGGGGTTCTGCATAAATCATAACTCCAATCCAAGTCCAAGGGCATTTTGGATAAAATAACAACCACCCATCTCAAAGTTTTACCCTTTACTTTACTCTTGAGACGCAAATAATAAGAGGTAATACTTCTATCACGGGCATTGGGCACATAAGAAGATCTCTTTTTGATGTACGATTTCCATTTCCAACCAGGCCTGCTAATCGTAGCGCATGTGTACGCGCTTTTCTCTTCTCGGCAGTAATACGATTAGCTGCAAATAATGCATCAAATCCATTATCCGTAATTATTCTACATTAATCCGCATAGTTCCATGGAGCTGCCTCCGCAAACAACGTCACCTAATACGTCAAACAATATAATATCATATTCGTATTATATTGTGCATTTAACTCTTTTAACAATTTCACAGTTTCCCCTACAACATACCCTCATAATGATAATCCTTAGACTGCAAAGTAAATTTTAGGTATCAGAAATCCTGTAAGAGTGAAAGTACTATCGATCGTGCGTGTTTGGGATCCATTATAACACTTTTTCACCACGTCTAGCTAGAGCAATTGAAATATTACAACTGATTTACCGATTCCGCCTTTTCCATATTTTCATCTTTTAATCTCCCTAACCTAGTTTAGTTGTACGTTCGATTTAATCTTCAATTTCACTTTGCCTAGCCTAATTTAATTTATTCATACAAAATAAATGATGTTCCACCGTTTCGCCTTGCCTTATTTTATTTGAAAAGGTAATCCGATGCAATAAGATGTATATAGATCCATTCCATTACCTCACCTCCCAAGTGGAAAACCGCGTAAAATAATGGCAAAGAAGGACCCCTTTTTTACTTCCTGAATTGAATTGAAATCACTTATTGCATTTTCAAGCCGGACGGACGACTAATAAAGATTTCATTCTCTTTGTTCAGGTCACCGATGGTATATCCGATCCGACTTACTCCATGGTAAATGGTAAGAGGTAAAAAGGCGTGTTTGGAATAAATCCGGTTGGAATTCAATCCGATCGTTGTCTGCACATGAATGTTGTTTTTGCTATATGTTATACATATTTCTCTGGATCCAATCCATTTCATGGGCGAACGACGGGAATTGAACCCGCGCGTGGTGGATCCACAATCCACTGCCTTAATCCGCTTGGCTACATCCGCCCCAATTGGAAGTCTCCGCTTTACGTCGTTTTAATCAATAACCAACGAATCATTTTCTATTGATTTGTCAAATTGTATTTTATTAAATCGGCATATTACCAACGGGTTTATGGCTTAAAATATTTAAGCCGGAAGAATACCAAACCTTTCATGTTAGGCTTGGTACTTCGTTTTCCTTTTCAGGAAACACGACCTTGACTGTTTAAGTTGAATGCCGTAGTGCTGATGCCTAGAGCAGTAAACCAGATACCTACTACCTACCCTACCTACAGGCCAAGCAGCTAAAAAGAAAATAAATGTATGTAAAGAACGGGAGTTGTTGAAACTAGCATACATAATATTGGAAGATCCATCCGCCAAAATAACCGTGTGCAGCTACAATATTTTAGGTTTATTCTAGCTGCAGAGGTAGGAATAGGAATAATAGCACCGGAGATAAGATAATGGTTTCCATAAAGAAGAGAACCGGAAACAGGCTCACAAATACCATCACTACGAGCTGCAATGAAAGCAATAATGAATACAGAGGTTGCAGTCAATCCCTAGGGATAGGGTAGGAATCATCAAAACACCATCCATTCCATAGGCTTACGTTTTCGCGTCTTTCTTTCTTTATAGATGTATCGTACGTCAATTTACGATATTCCATATAATAGCTGCAGACAGATTATATAGGTAGCTATAGTCTATCTGTAGTATTATAAGACTCCATTCTTTCTTTATGGTTCCCGAACCCGAAAAGGGTATTCAATTTCAATAAGAAAAGAATTTTTATACAATGGAGCAAAATGTTGGTGCTTGTAAATAGCAACAATAATTTTGAATTTGATCGTATCTTATAGCTATAGGGAGCTAGCTGGGGATTTACTCTATTCGATTCGATCTGGGTTGCCCGGGACTCGAACCCGGAGCTCGTCGGATGGAGTGGATTATCTGCTCCTTTCCTTCCAAAAGAGCGAGAAATCTCTCCCCAAACCGTGCTTGCAATTTTCATTGCACACGGCTTTCTCCGTGTATTGATTTCTTAATCATTGGCGTTCCCGGACGGAAATGAAATAGGATTCTAATTTGGTCCTGGCAATTGCTCAATAAGCATTTCATCGGTCAAATCTTTTTGTTTCTTTATTCCGTATCTTTTGCCAGGAATTAGCTAGGGGATTTATCTGAATAATATCTAGATACCAAAATCGTTCTCTCCGTGAACGAGTGTTTGATAACACCGGATAAACAAATTCTCGTTCTTTTGAAAACGACTTTGTAAAGAGTTCCGACCCTGATTCTTCCCGAACTACACGTATCGTACTTTTATGTTTACAGGCTAAAGTTTTAGCGCATGAAAGTAGGAGTATATACTTTATACAATATAAACCGGCTTGATTGAAAGATCCACCGTAGTAATGGAAAAAATTTTTCCAAATTCGATCGATTCGATCGAGGATATCGTCATCTGTCAGACTGGTCCAGGCAAATTTACTAATTGGTCGACCAGAGATGTCACAGAACCTTTCCTTAGCCAAGAAAGCAATTATTGATCTAATTGGAGCTATTGGATCAATCTCATTGGTAATGAGATCGGTAATGAATGAATTGTGTAGCGTTTTGGTCCTAACCACGAGATGTGTCATTTTGAAACTCAAAGAATAACCAAGGAAAGAAAAACAATTCTTGGGTAATTCGATAATCAATACCCTATACGGTTGGAACCAAAGATGGAAATAACGTTGCCAAAAGAGGAAAAGATTATATCTCCATTTTCTCACTTCAAGGTCACTACCCTTCATAACTAAGAGGAATCTTTCTCGATATCTCACATAATGAAAGAAAGGATCCTTTAACAACCGGATTCTTTTCGTTGAAATTCGAAAAGGAAATAGAAAAATATGTTTGATCTTTCGATCAAAATGAGTTCGTTCGGGAAGAGATCCATAGGACAATAATCGTGAATGAGAAGATCGCTTCAGAAGGGGAACGAAAATAGATTCACATGCACAAACATAAGAATTCCACAAGAACAAGGAGAACCTTGTATTTTCCCTCGGGTTCGCCAGAATTGCTTCCTGCGAATTCTTTAAACTAAAACGATTTTGCCATTCCCATTCATAGAGAATGCATCGGAATAGATGCAAAGAAGGGGCATCTCGGATCGAGCGACGAAAGATTCGAACCAAAATTTCTGGATGAATAACGTAGGGTAGTCGTATATCTGATATAGAATTTGAATGTGGGAATTTCTCTTCTATAAAGGGGAATAAACAATGAATGGATCGGAAACTTTTCCATCCATTCGTACATTCTAGAGAATATTTGGCTCGCATTGAAAATGAAACTTCCAAGACCACAGTCAAGCCCTCTAATATCAATTCAAAAAAAGAATTCCTATTGCGATCTTTTCGTTGATTTGGACGGAAATTACGAAATAAACCAGTTGAATTCTTCGATTGACGTATCCGATTAATCAAACGTTTTACAGTTAGAAAACTGAAATCATCGGAAATCCTAATTTCCGGTGGTTCGGAGGAACTTGATCTATCTAAATGATGATCATGAGCAATTGCATAAAGATCTTGCTGAAAAAAGAGCGGATATAGATAGAAAAAGCATTGCTGCCAAGATCTATGCTTTTTCCCGTCTCTTCGGAACTTATTCATTTTAAGATTACCTCGGCTATAGTCCTATAAAAACTTCTTGGATTAGAAAATGTTACATGGTGCGATCTAGTCGGGACAGAATAGCAAATCTAAATCTAAGATATTCTATCCAAAGATCTCATTCGTCATAAGGAAGAATGGGATTCCTTTATCTTGGCGGCCCGATCGCTCTCCTGACTCATGGAAGAAATTTACCTAGTCAGTACACTATTTCTCTTACACATTTGTCCTCAAGTATTTAGGACTCATCGCGGGCGTATAAATTCCTTATTTGCTAAAGGAAAAACTTCCCCTTATCGGTTACTAAAAAGCTCTTAACTTCTGATTAGTAAAGGGAATTCCTCGTTGAAATGAGGAACAGAAGCTCGTTCCTCTGGTTTTACTCATGATTCAACCTGCTTTCTCCATGGACTCACTCACTTAACTTAACCTGACCTGCGATGCGAATTGATTCGATCCTACTCTACAATTAAATTAATTATCAATCACTATCACATCTGTTTAAACAGATGTGATATTATAAATCTACATAATTTATATTTCCATCCGAGTAATCTAGTTCTACTCAAATATGATATGATTGAATCCAGTCTCATCAAGTCCAGGCTGTTAGAACGACATGCTGCTTTTTCCATTCATTTCCCTTTCAGGGATCAGTCGTAGTTTTCCTAGCTTTACCGATAGTATAGTATGGACGAAATTTTTACTTCATCCAAACGTGTAAAAGACCTTAGTCGCACTTAAAAGCCGAGTACTCTACCGTTGAGTTAGCAACCCTATTTGAATCTATTCAATAGGGAGGGATAGAGAGATACAATCGAAAAGGAATACAAAGTTATTCCATATGAACCGGTAGGACACATTTAAACAATTGTCCGCGTGAGAAGAATAACAATAAAACCGACAAAATAAAAGATCAAGGATTAGTAGCACTTAGTGATGCGCTATTTTCAATAGCCTCACCAGTTAGGATTAGGATTCTATCGACACAACACATTCATTCATTATTGTCAATCCCTCTCTATCTCTAAGAGAGGGATGAATTATCTAAGAGAGGGATCAATTATTGGATGGACACCAAATTGAGTGTCCATTAAATTTCTCATTTTGAATAAATCCAATCTTTTATCTTTTTCCATATATAATTTATCACGCAGGTTAAAACCTTAATCCAATAGTGTAGTATGGGAATACCAATAACTAAAATAATATAGTATACGGGAAAAGAACATGGAAAATAGGATATATACTTATAAATTGGACGAAAATAAATAAATATTTTCCTGAAATTCCTCACCGCAAAACTTCTAATTTTTCTTTTACATGCCCTTCTAATTATCTCTTTTTTTTTGTTCAGGGTATCCAGCAGGTCCCTTGCCACTTTCATTATTTTGATGAGTTTCATTTCTACTCTACTCCCTCCCCTGTATTATTTTGTTTTGTATAGTATAGTGTTTATTTTTAATTTTAAATCGATATGTTCCTGGCAATATCGTGACCAATATATCATCGCATCCCAAGGACTTGAATTTGATTTGCTCTTTGAACCATTCTGCTCTGCATCATGTATGTTTACAAAAAGTACCTGCACAACTCACGCGAATTCCCATCTCTCGAGCAAGTATCTGAGTTTATGCATCAATATAGGGTTCAAAATCAATCACCCTTTTGTTTAAAAGCTAGAAGCCAAGCTATCCGTATTTTTTTTGTATCTGTTGGATACACTCTGCTATATCTACATCTACTCGGGACGCTCCTCCTTATTCTTATTCCCAACTTTCTATATTTAGTGTCCATCTTTCTTCTACGTATTCTTATTCCCAACTTTCGATATTTAGTGTCCATTACCACAGAAATATCCCTTCACGTATTATATATATATATCTCCTATTCGCTCCCATATTATACCTAATAAATAAATAAAAACAAATAAACGATCCAAATAAAGAAAGACTATTTGTTCTGTCCAAATAGCCTGGGACGGAAGGATTCGAACCTTCGTAATAACAGGACCAAAACCTATTGCCTTACCGCTTGGCCACGCCCCATTCGATCGATATTAACCCATTTATTTTAACCCCTTTTGATCGTATCGTTATGTCAAGTCCATCTATAAAAGAAAAATTCCAATTCATTATTGGGATCTGGCACGAAAAACGGAAAGATCCAAATTCTTGAGAGAATCGGGCATACGTTAATTCTGGAACAGGGGAGGACGAAGGTCGTTTATTTGTTTTTATTTATTAGATCGGGTAAAATATTGTATGAAAGAATGATCCTCCCCAATCCGAAGACTAAACAATAAATATTGATGATTGGTTAGTTATAGGTGTTTGTATTTGTTCGTAAAAGATAGGAGAGATATTTATGGATGAGGTTCAATATCTAGATCTAGTACTTACAGAGAAAAGTATTCGTCTATTAGGAAAGAATCAATATACTTTGAATGTGGATTCGAGATCGACCAAAACAAGAATCAAAACTTGGATTGAACTTTTTTTCAATGTTAGAGTAACAGCGATAAATAGTTATCGACCCCCGGAAAAAAAGGGAAAGATAAGACAAAAAATGAGACATCGAATGCGGTATAGGCGTATGATTATTACACTAAAACCCGGTTATTCTATCCCACTTTTTCCGCAGGAATGATTTCAATCAATTAAATTAATAACATGACCACGCGTTCATACAGAACTGTTACTCCAGGCACACATGGATCCCTATCAGGGTTCAACGGGGGAACCCAGCCTCATCCACAGAAGAAATTGACCTCTGGACGGCATCGTTGTGGTAAAGGTCGTAATGAAAGAGGAATTATTACCACAAGACATAGAGGAGGAGGTCACAAACGTCTATATCGTCAAATTGATTTTCGGCGGAGCAAGAAAGGCATATCGGGAAAAATCGTAACGATAGAATACGACCCCAATAGAAGTGCGTATATTTGTCTCGTGCATTACAGGGATGGTGAAAAAACATATATCGTGCATCCCAGAGGGGTCATGATCGGAGATACTATTCTTTCCGGTCCAAGAGCTCCTATATCGATGGGAAATGCCCTACCTTTGAGTGCGGTTTGAATTATTAATTTACGTAATCGGAAGCAACCGATTGGGTTTACAGCGAAACCTAAGAATCTATCACTGATCCGATCAGAATATTTTATATACGGGATGAATCCCAAAGGGAAACTGAGGATAAACGGCAGCGAGTGATTGAGTTCAATAGTTACTCATACGGAATCCTTGGCTCCAGAGATATGATAATATGGAGAAGACTTAATTGTCTGAAGCAGAAACAAACGGGGTAGAGGACCCCTTGTTACGAAGATAAAGACAAGTTACTCACATCTGATTTGATGGTCAGAGGCAGATTCGGAGCTGGACAGTGAGAATAGATGGGGAAAAAAGAATAAAAAGAGAAAGAAGGATGAAAATAAAATGTTTCAAACGCCTCCTACGTTATCCGGAAGATACAAAAGTATTGATGTAATTTGATAAAGTCATTCATTCTGAACGCTACATGGAAAACAAACATAAGCCAGATGATGGAATATAAAAACCTAGAATGTACAGAATCGGGATATAAGGAATTGGAGGAATATACGTCCTTCTTCATCTTAGATCGATATAATATCTATCTATTTATTGAATCTCAATTGATATTTGTGAAATTAATCTCATGTACATCCAGAAAGCTGTATGCCCTGAGAGAGGCTTGTACAGTTTGGGAAGGGATTTTTATGAATTAAATATGAATTAAAGGTCTACTTCAACCAATATGCCCTTAGGCACGACTATACATAATGTAGAAATAAAAGCCAGAAAAGGTGGACAATTAGCTAGAGCAGCGGGTGCTGTAGCAGAACTGATCGCAAAAGAAAGTGGATTGGCCACAATAAGATTACCTTCTGGGGAGGTTCGTTTAATATCCGAAAATTGCTCAGCAACAATTGGACAAGTAGGTAACGTAAATTCAAGCAATAGAGCTTTGGGTAAAGCTGGAGCCAAACGTTGGTTGGGTAAGCGTTCCGAAGTAAGAGGAGTAGTTATGAATCCCGTGGACCATCCTCATGGAGGTGGTGAAGGAAGAGCCCCGATCGGTAGAAAAAAACCCGTGACTCCCTGGGGCTCTAGCGCACTTGGAAGGAAGAGTCGGAAGAGGAATAAATATAGCGATGCTTCGATCCTTCGTCGACGTAAGTAGGATAGGAATAGTTGGAAATCCATTTTATCTCTTCTTTCAATAAAAAGAAAGGGTAATTCAAAAGAAAGGTAATCGGCCATGGCACGTTCACTAAGAAAAAATCCTTTTGTAGCTAATTTTTTATTAAGGAAAATTGAAAATCTAAACAAGAAAAAAGAAAAGAAGATAATAGTGACCTGGTCCCGGGCATCCGCCATTGTACCTGCAATGATTGGTCATACGATTGCTGTTCATAATGGAAAGGAACATGTACCGATTTATATAACAGATCGTACGGTAAACCACAAATTGGGGGAATTTGTTAATACTTCGATTTTCCGGGGGCATACAACGAAAAATGATATACTGAAGAAGAAATCGAACGGAGAGAGAGGGATTCGAACCCTCGGTACAGATAGATAGTCTGTACAACGGATTAGCAATCCGCCGCTTTGGTCCGCTCAGCCATCTCTCCGGGTATGTATATTGAATGAAAATATCTTTTTTTGGATAAAGACCAACATTTGCATTTGCGGAGAAGTAATCATTTATCTTTTAAAAGGAATCCTTAGTTGGATTGGAACAGAATGAGTCGATCGAACTAACTAAAACTAATACCAATTGAGCCGAATACCAATCCAAATTGAACCACTACTACTGTTTTTTCCCTCTATTCCAGGCTATTTTGTCCGGTTTTTAGGTTAGAAAAGGGCGAACAAAATGTTCAAAACGAGACGAGTACTTGAAGAAAGAAAAAGCAT